ATAATATATATGTGATTATATATAATATAAGTAAAGTAAGTAAAAATAAAAATGTAATTATAATAAAACAAAAAAGAAGAAGAATCGATGACATAAAGGATGACGTAATTAAGGATATTTCTAAAATAAACAATTTTAAACTTAGAACCTATAAAATAAAAAAAAAGAAAAAAAAATATAAATTTTATTTTGATAAATTTATTAAATTTATTTTTGATTTTAAATTAAAAAAAAAAATATTTTTTTTTTATCAAAATATTAAATTATATATAAAATTTAATATAAAAACTTTAAAAAAAAGAACTAGATTTATTCGAAATTTTAAATTAATAAAAAAATTAATAATAAAAAATATATTTATTTTTATTATTAAAGCTTGTAAAATTTATATTAAAATTTCAAAAGTTAATAATAAAAATAAATATAAACCTTGTAATTTTGATTTATCTTACGTAACACAAGCATATGTATTTTATAAATTAGCACAAACAGAAATTAATAATATATCTAAAAAAGAATTAAGATTTATTTTAAAATATAAAGGAACATCTTTTTATATTAAAAATTCAATAAAAAAAAAATTAAAGTTTTATTATCAATACAACTTATATCAAATAAAAAAATTAAAAAGTAAATTTAATAAATATTCGTTATTAAAATTAAATTTTTTAAAAAAACAAATTAAGATAAAAAAAAATTATAGATATAATTTTCTATGCTATAAATATATTAATTTTGAAAATTATAAAAATAATAATTTATTAAAAAAACAAATTAATAATAATTATAATATACTATCAGACTTGATATTAAAGAAAAAAATATATGAATTAAAACCATATTTTATACCGAATATGAAATTTTTTTATGAAAAAGAAATTAAAATTAATGTAAAAAACGAAAATATCGAAAAAGAAAGTAAATTATCGGATTCTCTTAATCAATATAAACTTAAAATATATGATAAAATTTTTAAAAATTTAAAAATATATAGTTTAATTTTTCAATCAAGACAAAATACTAAAAAAATTATTCTTTCATCAATTCTTAGAGATGAAATTAATTTAAATATAATAGGAAGTGGAGAAAATATACTAAAAATTGAACTTATAGAAAGGGGAATAGTTAATATAGATAATTTTAGTAAATATTTACAGGAAAGTGGATATAGTATTATGTATCAAACTGTAAAAATATCTTTAAATAAAAAAAAAAAAAGTAAAAATTATTTTTTTTCTTTTATTATTGAAAATATTTTACTATATAATCGCCGTAGAGAATTTAGAATTTTAAGTTGTTTTACTTTAAAGAAAAAAAATAATAATTTTAATAATTATATTAATAATTATATTAATTATAATAATAATTATGATAAAAAAGAAGCACTTTTAAGATCTTTTTTATGGCCAAATTATAGATTAGAGGATTTAGCCTGTATCAATAGATACTGGTTTAATACTAGTAAAGGTATACATCTTAGTATGTTAAATATACGTATGTATATGTGTATATAGTATAAATATAATATATAAATTAATTAAATATTATAATTATAATAATATTATCCTGGCATAAAGTTATTTTCCCAAAGAATATCTTCTATAGTATTTTTACCGCAATAAAATTTAACCACCAAGTTCGAAATGGATTTTTGGTGTAGTTCATATATACTTATATACACCAGAATTTTAAATTATTTAATAAAAAAATATTTTTGGTTTATTAGTATATCTTAGCTTAATACATTACTGTACTTATACTTAATACCTATTTTATAACTTAAAAGCTAGTCTAGCTATTACCTCATTGATAGTTTAATTAATTTTAATTATATTAATTATATTAATTAATTAAACTATCAAATCTTAAAGAACACTCATCTTGAGGTGGGCTTCTTACTTATATGCTTTCAGCAATTATCCACTTAACACGTGGCTACCCAGCATTTACTGTAGGTACAATAACTGGTACACTATAGGTGTTTTCTTCTCGATCCTCTCGTACTAAAGAAGACTCCCCTCAATATTCTCACGCTCACACCGGATATGGACCAAACTGTCTCACGACGTTCTGAACCCAGCTCACGTACCGCTTTAATAGGCGAACAGCCTAACCCTAGGAACAAATTTCAGCTCCAGGTAGCGAAGAACCGACATCGAGGTGCCAAACCTTCCCGTCGATGTGATCTCTTGGGGAAGATCAGCCTGTTATCCCTAGAGTAACTTTTATTCGTTGAGCGACGGCCCTTCCACTCAGTACCGTCGGATCACTAAGACCGACTTTCATCCCTGCTCGATATGTATGTCTTACAGTCAAATTTCCTTTTGCCTTTATACTCTAAAACCAATCTCCGACTGGATTGAGGAAACTCATACACGCCTCCGTTACTTTTTAGGAGGCCTACGCCCCATAGAAACTGTCTATCTGAAACTTTTCCTTATTTAAAGGTTAGATTTTTAACTCTTCGGGGGTGGTATCTCACTAATGGATTAAAATTCCTTCCACCTAAATCTGTACAAGAAAAGCAAAAAACCAATTTCAGATAACAGTAAAGCTTCATAGGGTCTTTCTGTCCTGGTGCAAGTAGTCCGTATCTTCACAGACATGTCTTTTTCACCGAGTTTCTCTCTAAGACAGTGCCCAGATCGTTACGCCTTTCATGCAAGTCGGAACTTACCCGACAAAGAATTTTGCTACCTTAGGACTGTCATAGTTACAGCCGCCGTTTACCGAAGCTTCAATTGCTAGCTTCACCAAAAGGATCACCAACTTTTTTAACTTTCCGGCACTGGGCAGGCGTCAGCCCCCATACTTCATCTTACGAATTTGCGGAGACCTGTGTTTTTGTTAAACAGTCGTCCAGGCCTAGTCACTGCAACCCCTTTTTAAGGAGGTACTCCTTCTCCCAAAGTTACGGAGTTATTTTGCCGAGTTCCTTAGAGAGAATTATCTCGCGCCCCTAGGTATTCTCAACCCACCAACCTGTGTTGGTTTTTGGTACAGATACTTTAAATTTTATGTTCTTCGAGCTTTTCCTGGAAGTATGGCGTGAGGTTACTTAATATAGTGCTTAATTATGGGCTCTAAGTATTTTCGCTACCTATTTTATTTTTTGATCATTAAAAAAAGACCAAAATCGCCTTTTATCTTGAACCGATAACCATCCTTCGGCTAACCCTAGCCTTCTTCGTCCCTCGTAACAATATATAATTTAATTATATTAATTAAATTATAATAAATTATAATTATATTAAAGTAGTACAAGAATATTTTTACTTGTTATCCATCAATTACTCCTTTCGGACTTATTTTAGGGCCTGACTAACCCTCCGTGGACGAACCTTGCGGGGGAATCCTTTGGCTTTCGGGGCATTGGATTCTCACCAATGTTTTCGTTACTAAAGCCGACATTCTCACTTCTGCATTTATTGCAGAACGCTCCCCTACCGATAATATATCTCGTAGCTTCGGCAGAATTATATTTAAGTCCCTTTAATTTTCGGGGCAGTAACACTTAATCAGTGAGCTCTTACGCACTCTTTAAAGGTTGGCTGCTTCTAAGCAAACCTACTGGGTGTATATGTGCGACTACACCTTTATCACTAAATAATCATTTTGGGGCCTTAGCTGATGATCTGGGCTGTTTCCCTCTCGACAATGAAGCTTATCCCTCACTGTCTCACTAATTAACTTACAAATAATAATAAATTTTATTTTCTTAATCTAGTATTCAGAGTTTGTTTTGAATTAGTATTATTTTCACAATCCGTATCAAAATAGTGCTTTACCCCTAGATATTACAGTTAACTGCTGTGCCTCAACACATTTCGGGGAGAACCAGCTAGCTCCGGGTTCGATTGGCATTTCACCTCTATCTCCAACTCATCCGCTAATTCTTCAACATTAGTCGGTTCGGACCTTCACTAAGTTTCACCTCAGCTTCATCCTGGTCAGGGATAGATCACTCCGGTTTCGGGTTTATAAACAATGACATAAAATAAAGCTCTAGAAAAACTTAATTGCTTTCGCTAAGGCTTCGGTAATTTTCCCTTAACCAAGCCACTGCCTATAAGTCGCCGGCTCATTCTTCAACAGGCATACGGTCAGAAAAAATTTCTCCTCCCACAGATTGAAAACTTATGGTTTTAAGTTCTATTTCACTCCCTATTAAGGGTTCTTTTCACCTTTCCCTCACGGTACTAATTCACTATCGGTCACACAGTAGTATTTAGCCTTACAAGGTGGTCCTTGTTAAATTCACACGGGATTGCACGTGTCCCATGTTACTTTAAATAAATAAATAAATAAATTATTTATTATAAAATTTTTATGCTAATGGTTACTGGATTTTCACCATCTAAGATACAGTATTCTATAATATTGTTTCACCTAGCACAGTACAAAATACATATGTATAAAATTATATGTAATTTCTATAGTAAAAATTATAGGCTTATTTTCCCTTTTCGCTCGCCACTACTAAGGGAATCATTTTTATTTTTTTTTCCTCTGGATACTAAGATGTTTCAGTTTTCCAGGTTATCTCCCTTTTATTTATTTTAAATCGGGGTTTTAAAAAAGTTTACTTATTAGGGAATCTACGGATCTATATTTTATTTTTCCCCGCAACTTTTCGGTTTAAAAACGCCCTTCATCATCTCTGAGTGCCTAGGTATCCACCATAAGTTATTATAATATTTATATTTTTATTTTGAATTTTTGATCTAGGAAAAATTTTTATAAATCTCCATAAATTTATAAGGAGGTTGATCCAGCTACACCTTCCAGTACAGCTACCTTGTTACGACTTCACTCTAATCACTAACTCTGTCTTAGTCATTTTTTGATTTAGGACAGGGATAACTTTCAGAGTGTGACGGGCGGTGTGTACAAGGCCCGGTAACGTATTCACCGCCGTATAGCTGACCGGCGATTACTAGCGATTTCTACTTCATGCAGGCGAGTTTCAGCCTGCAATTCGAACTGTGATCGAGTTTTTGAAATTAGTTTACTTTTGCAAGTTCACGAATTATTCTTTGTCTCGACCATTGTAGCACGTGTGTTGCCCAGGGCATAAGGGGCATGATGACTTGACGTAATCCTCTCCTTCCTCCAGATTATTTCTAGCAGTCTGTTTAGAGTTCCAAAAAGGTAACTAAACATAAGGGTTGCGCTCGTTGCGGGACTTAACTCAACACCTGACGGCACGAGCTGACGACAGCCATGCACCACCTGTGTTCGCGTTCCCTAAGGCACTCTTAATTTTCAAAAAGATTCACGATCATGTCAAGCCCTGGTAAGGTTCTTCGCTTTGCATCGAATTAAACCACATGCTCCACCGCTTGTGCGGACCCCCGTCAATTCCTTTGAGTTTCATTCTTGCGAACGTACTCCCCAGGCGGGATATTTAACACGTTAGTTGTAGTACTGAATGGATCAATACACACAATACTTAATATCCATCGTTTACAGCTAGGACTACTGGGGTCTCTAATCCCATTCGCTCCCCTAGCTTTCGTCTCTCAATGTCAGTATCAATACAGAAGAGCGTTTTCACCTTCGGCGTTCTTTCTGATATCTATGCATTTCATCGCTCCTTCAGAAATTCCCTCTTCCTTTAATATACTCAAGCTTTTTAGTTTCTGATGCCTTTCCTCGGTTGAGCCTAGGTATTTGACGTTAGACTTAAAAAGTTACCTACAGACTCTTTACGCCCAATCATTCCGGATAACGCTTGCATCCTTTGTATTACCGCGGCTGCTGGCACAAAGTTAGCCGATACTTATTCCCCAAATACTGTTAGTTTTCTTTTTTGGTAAAAGAAGTTTACGACCCGTAGGCCTTCTACCTTCACGCGGTATTGCCCCGTCAAGCTTTCGCTCATTGCGGAAAATTCCCCACTGCTGCCTCCCATAGAAGTCTGGACCTTGTCTCAGTTCCAATGTGGCTAATCATCCTCTCGAACTAGCTCCCGATCACAGCCTTGGTAAGCTATTATCTTACCAACTAGCTAATCAGACGTAAGCTCTTCCCTGTAGAGAATTATTATTCTTTTAACTTTTCAGCCTATATGGGATATTAGCAATAGTTTCCCACTGTTTTCTCCCCCGTATTAGGGGTAGATTCTTACGCATCACTCACCCGTTCGCCACTAAATTTATAGTAAGACTTGCATGTGTTAAGCATACCGCCAGCGTTCATCCTGAGCTAGGATCAAACTCTCCTTAGTAATTATAGTTATATTATGTTATAGCTACATTAAATTAAATTTTTAAATTTCTTTTTTAAAGCATAAAAGCATCAAAATAATAAATAATATATAAATAATAATATATAAATATTTATTATATATTTATTATATGTAATTATCAGGATAAGCTTATGTTAACTCAATTATTCATAAATTCTTTATTATTTATATTATATATTTATATTATATTTTATTTATATTATATTATTATTTAATTATTTAATAAATTTAATAATTTAAATTACTAAATAATATATGGATAATATATGGATATGATTAAGCTGAGGAGCCGTATGAAATGAAAATTTCATGTACGTTTCTGTAGAAGTGGCTTACTAAATATAAAATTTAATTATAATATTTTATATAAATATTGTTAGTCAACTTTTCCACTATTACCCCTAAAAAACCAAATTCTGCTTTACGTAAAGTTGTTAGAGTAAAATTAACCTCTGGATTTGAAGTTACTGCTTATATACCCGGCATAGGACATACTTTAAAAGAACATTCTGTAGTTTTAATAAGGGGAGGGAGGGTTAAAGATTTACCAGGCGTAAGATATCACGTTATAAGAGGAGCCCTTGATGCTATCGGAGTACAAGATCGTAAAAAGAGTCGTTCTAAGTATGGAGTTAAAAAATTTAATATAAAATCTTTTTAAAATTATTAATTATTATGTCACGACATAGACTTTTAAAAAACAAGATTATAAAACCGGATCCTATTTATTATAATAAATCCATTAATATATTAATTAATCATATTATGAAAAATGGAAAAAAATCATTAGCTTATTATATTATATATAATACCCTAAATAATATTTGTAAAAAAAAAAAAAAACCACTTTTTATTTTAAATAAGGCAATAAATAAAGTAACCCCCAAGTTATCAGTACAAACAAAACATAAATGTGGATCAATTTTTAAAATTCCTATTGAAATAAAATCTACAAAAGGAAAAATACTTGCTATACGATGGTTATTAACTGCATCAAAAAAAAGATTTGGAAAAAATATGTCTTTAAAATTTAGTTCGGAATTAATAGATGCAGCTAAGGGAAAGGGTGAAGCTATAAGAAAAAAAGAATTAATTCATAAAATTGCAGAATCAAGTAGAACTCTGGCTAATTTCAAGTAATTTTATAATTTAAATACTATCAAATTCAATACATTAAAAATTTTATGATTAGTAATTTAAAAACTTTAAATCCATATAAAAATTTAACTTCTGGACAGTATGGAAAAAGTAATGGTCGAAATAATAAAGGAACAATTTCTACAAGACATAGAGGTGGGGGCCATAAACGTTTATATCGTAAAATAGATTTTAAACGAGAAAATATAAATTTATATGGTAAAATAAAAACTATTGAATATGACCCTAATAGAAATTCATATATTTGTCTAGTATATTATGAAGATGGTGATAAAAGATATATTTTACATACTAGAGGTTTTACAATAGGAGATATTATTATATCTGGTACAGAAGTTTCTTTAAAAATAGGAAATGTTTTACCTTTGAGTGCGGTTTGAACTATGTTATTTACACGTAATTGGAAATTTATATACCAATTAAGTTTACGATAAAACTTATAAAATTATCACTTAATTTAAAAATAAAAATATATAAGCAAGTGATTAATTTAATATTTATTTTCATTAAATATTTATTTATGTTTTAAATACTATAATATGGGGAAATTAAATATATAAATAAATTTAATTTGATGGTCAAAGGCAATTTAAAAACTTATATAAAATATATTAAAAATATCCCCTAAGTTATCATTTAGCGTGATTCCATGGAGTCATTCAATCTGTATGCTATTAAGCAGATGATGATGAAACAATAATTTTAGGATGTTAATTATTATAATTTATTATACAATATATTTATATATAAATATATCTGGAAAGCTGTATGTTTTGTAAAAGAGCTTGTACAGTTTGGGAAAGGATTTTTTAAATCTATTTCATCCAATATTCCTTTAGGAACATTTATTCATAATATAGAAATAACACTTGGAAAGGGCGGTCAATTAGTTAGATCCGCAGGTACCTTAGCAAAATTAATATCAAAAAATAATAATTATGTTATGGTAAAATTACCTTCAGGAAATTTTAGGTTTATTTTTAAAAGCTGTACAGCAACTATAGGTCAAGTAGGAAACATAGAAAAAAAAAATAAACATTTTTTTAAAGCAGGATCTAAACGATGGTTAGGAAAACGGCCAAAAGTAAGAGGACTCGCTATGAATTCTGTGGATCATCCACATGGGGGCGGTGAAGGTAAATCTTCAATAGGTAGAAAAAAACCCGTAACTCCCTGGGGTTTTCCCACGTTGGGGAAAAAAAGCAGAAAAAAAAAAAAATATAGTAATAATTTTATTATTCATAGACGCATTAAAACTAAAAATAAATATAATTAATAACAAAGATTAATAATATAAAATAATATTAAGTTATGACACGTTCTTTAAAAAAAAATCCTTTTGTTTCACATAAACTCTTAAAAAAAAAAAAAAAATTCATAAAAACTTGGTCTCGATCATCGAATATTATACCTACGATGATCGGACAAACTATTGCTGTATATAATGGTAAAGAGCATATACCTATTTTTATAACTAATTATTTAATAGGTCACAAATTAGGAGAATTTTCACCTACTATAAATTTTATAGGGCATACAAAATTAAAAGGTGATAATAAATCTAGTCGTAAAAAATCTTATGGGACAAAAAATTAATCCATTAATCTATAGACTTGGTATAACAAGAAATTATGATTCTTTTTGGTTCTCTAAGAAGAAAAATTATTTTCAAAATTTTCAAGAAGATCAAAAAATAAGAAATTTTATAAATTTTTTTTTTAGTAAACAACAAATTTATAAAATTTCTTATGATATTAACCTAATTGAAGGAATTACACGTATAAAAATTAAAAAAAAGATTAATTTTATTAAAATAATATTATTTATAGGTTTTACTAAATTATTAAAAAAAAATTCACCACAGGAATTAAAAAAAAGATTAATTTTATTATTAATTTTTGAAAAAAAAAAATTAATATTTATTATAAAAAAGATTAAAAAACCTTATAGAAACCCAAAAATCATTGCAGAATTTATAGCCAATCAACTAAAAAATAAAGTATCATGTCATAAAGCTATGAAAAAATCTATAAAATTAGCTGAAAAGTCGGATATTAAAGGAATTCAAATACAAATTTCAGGACGAATTGGTAAAAATAATTCATCACGTATTGAATGGATTCGAAAGGGACAAGTTCCTTTACAAATGATTCAAGCTAACATAAATTATTGTTCTTATTCCATTAGAACTATCTCTGGAATTTTAGGTATAAAAATTTGGATTTTTTTAAAAGATAAAGATTATGAAAAATAAACCTAAAAAGGTAAAATTTAATAAAATACATAGAGGCAGAATATCTGGAATATCAAAAAAGGGTACTAATATTTGTTTTGGTAGATATGCTCTTCAAGCTATGGAACCAGCTTATATTACCTATAGACAAATAGAAGCAGGACGACAAACATTAATTAAAAATATACGTCGTGAAGGAAAAGTATGGATACGTATTTTCCCTAATAAACCAATTACAAAAAAACCCAGAGAAACGCGTATGGGATCGGGAAAAGGACCTATTCAAGATTGGATATTTGTTATTAAACCCGGAAAAATAATTTATGAAATTGGAAGAGTAAACGAAAAAATAGCAAAAAAAGCTATAACTTTGGCTTTATATAAAATACCTATAAAAACTAAAATTAAAATATTATAAGCTATAATTATAATATTTACTATTTATTTAATAATTAAATATAATCACTGGGATACATACATATTAAAATGAAAAGTATTAGCAATTTAATAACAAGAATAAAAAATAAAAATACTAAAAAAAATAATTATATTTTTTTATCATTAAACAAAATAAACAAAATGACTAAAAATATTATAACTATTTTAGTTCAAGAAGGTTTTATTTTCATACATAAAGATCATAATAATAAAGGTTATATATTAAATTTAAAATATAATAACGTTAATATTAAACAAATTAGTCATTCCGGTCGACAAATTTATTCTAATTATAAAAAAATTCCACGAGTTTTAGAAGGTATGGGAATTATAATTATTTCTACTTCTAAAGGTTTAATGACCGATCAAAAAGCAAAACTTGAAAAAATAGGTGGAGAAATTTTATGTTATATATGGTAATTTAAAATAAATAATAAATATTAAATATATATATATATATAATAATGAAAAAAAAATTAAATTATCAAAAAGAAAAAAAAGAAGTTAATATAGGTTTAATTACAGAATCTTTTAGTAATGGTATGTTTAAAGTACATTTATATAAAGGTAAAAAAAATTATGTTTTAGGTTATGTTTCTGGGAAAATAAGATATAATTCTATTAAATTATTAAAGGGTGATAAAGTAAAAATAGAAATAAGTAAATACGATCCCGACAAAGGACGTATAATTTATAGATTAAAATGAAAATAAAAACTTCACCTCGGCGAATTTGCAAAAATTGTAAATTAATTTTTAGAAAAAAAAGATTTGTAATAATTTGTATTAATTTAAAACACAAACAAAAACAAGGATAAATAAAATATATATTAAATATATATATATATATTATAAATTTTATTTATAAATATTATATAAAAAATATTATATAAATAATAATGAAAAAAAAATTAAAATTATCTAAAAAAAATATATATACCCAGAAAATAAAAAAAGGAATTATTTATATCCAATCAAGTATTAATAATATTATTTTAACTATTACAAATGAAAAAGGACAAATTTTATTTTTTACATCTGCAGGTATTTGTGGATTTAAAGGTAAAAGGAGAGGAACACCCTTCGCTGCCCAAACATCAGCTTATACTATTATTAAAAAAATAAAAAATAAAAGTATGCAACAAGTTGAAATATTAATAAAAGGACCTGGTATAGGTAGAGATGCTGCTTTACAAATTATTCGAAAAAATATAAAAGTAATTTCTATAAAAGATGTAACTCATATGCCTTATAACGGCTGTCGACCTCCAAAAATAAGACGAATATAAATATGGGATTACGCTCTTATTAAATTTAATGGCATAAAAATCTTTTATATGCCTGTTGGTGTTCCAAAAATACCTTTTTCTTGGGGTGAAGGGGAAGAACCCTCTTGGCTCGATATATAGTGCGTACTGTAAACTTTTTATTATATTTGATGGATTATTATTATTCCGTATTTTGTTCTTTTTGTCAAAAAATTACTAAAATAATCTTTTGAAGCATAAAAAAAATAAATAATTTATGGTTTAAAATCATGTATTTAAAAATTTTTTATATAATTTAATATTTATAAATTAAATTAAAGTAATTAATTTATATATTTATTTATTTATATTTATTTTTAAGAATATTAGGACGTATAAAACCTAAAACTTTACAAAATATAATTTAATAAAACATCACGTTAATTTATTTTTTAAACTATATGCATTTAAATATGCACGTATAGTTTTATAAATATTAAATTAATTATAAATATTAATATTAATCAATCGACTTTATAAAGAACGATTACTTTTTTTATGTCAAGACATAAATAGTGAAATTTCTAATCAACTTACAGGTCTTATGTTATTTTTAAATATTGATGATAATACTAAGGATATTTTTTTATTTATAAACTCTCCCGGAGGGCTTTTAATACCTGGTGTGTGCCTTTATGATACTATGCAATTTATAAAATCAAACGTACAAACACTTTGTATTGGACTAGCTGCTTCATTAGGTTCCTTTATTTTAATTGGTGGAGAATTTACTAAACGTTTTGCATTCCCTCATGCTCAGCGTCTTTGAAATATTTTATAAAATTAATAAAATTAAGTCTTAACTTAAAACTTAAATAAGTTAAAAATTACTTTAATTACAGTAATTTAAGTAAAAATAGCATGACAATATTATCGATATTCATTGTAAAAATTATCAAATTATATATCTTTAATTCAAAAAATATATCATAGCATCATAATATTAATATAATTATAATTAAAAATACTGAGAAATATATTAAAAAATATGTATCTATAAACGTATCTATAAATATATAAATAAAATATTATATTTATTTTCACTAAGTATTATGTAACATTATATTAATTAAATATTAAATATCAGATTAAATATTTTGAATCATCATAGTATTATAATTATAGTATTAAATTATAAATAATTAATTTTAATTAAAGATGATAAAAAATTAAATATTTTAAATAATAGCCGTATGCAAAAAAAGCCTGTACGATTATAGTTTATAATATTTTTTAAATTATTATAAAATTTTTAGGGTAATGATTCACCAACCTATGTGTTGGTTTTATGAAACACAGGCTGGGGAATTTTTATTAGAAGCTGAAGAACTTTTAAAAATACGTGAGGATATCACAAAAGTTTATGCAGAAAGAACAGGTAAACCTTTATGGATTTTATCTGAAGACATGGAAAGAGATTCTTTTATGTCGGTACTAGAAGCCAAATTTTATGGAATTATTGATTCTATTATAGTTAATGAATAATTTAAAATTTTTATGCCAACTTTAAAACAAATAATAAAAAATCCAAGAAATTTAAAAAAATTTAAAAATAAAAATTCAGCCTTAAGGGGATGCCCTCAACTAAGAGGAAAATGTTATAGGGTGTATGTGCGACTCGTTATATTATAATATTATAATAAATATATTATAATAAATATATAATAAATATGTATATAATAATAAATATACATATATAATATTATGATTATATATTATATATGTATATTATTTTTCCTTAGAAGAAAAATTTTTTTTTATAAATAAAAGCGGTAAAAATAAAAATAATATATAAATAAATTAATTATAGTTATTTTAATTAAAATTTAATTAACTATCGTAACTTACAAAATTTAATAAGTAGAGTTTAAATTTAATCATGTTAACTATACAAATTAACATTTAGAAATCTCCGGTTATAGAAAAAACTTAAAAAAATTATTATAAATCATAATAACGATGAAATTAGTAATTAACAAAAATTATTAATAGGAAAGTTATAGTAGCTAAAGCCTGGAATTTATTTATTATACATTGGACATTAAGACTTATAAAATATCACGTATAATTATAATTATTTTATAATAAAATATTTATTAATGAAAAAAAAAAAAGTAAATACTAAAATTGACTATAAAAATATAGAATTAATAACTAAATTTATTAGCGAACGGGGTAAAATATTATCGAGTAAAATTAATAAATTAACTTTTAAAAGACAAAAAAAAATAAGTATTGCTATAAAGATTTTGAGAACATTAGCTTTAATACCTTTTAGTAAAAATAAATGGATTAATTTAGAAAATGTTAATTTAGATAAATATAAATATGATAAAAATAAATATAAAAAATATAAAAAAGGAAAAATATAATATATAAATATATATATATTTATATATATATTAATAATCTTATTATAAATAAGATATTATAATTTTGTATATCTGGCGGTATGCTTAACATATACCAATATTAGTTTTTAAATATGAAATTTTAATAACTCAGTTAAAGTATATTTCAAAAAATAACGCGGTACGATTAGATCAAATAAACCTTTTGTAAATAAATATTCAGATGTCTGTACTCCATCAGGCACTATTATATTTAAAGTTTGCTCAATAACTCTTTTACCGGCAAATGCAATATAAGCGTCAGGTTCCGCAATTATTATATCTCCTAACATACCAAAACTTGCAGTTACTCCACCCGTAGTAGGAGAAGTTAATATTGAAATATATAATAATTTTTTATTTAATTGATAATTATATAGAGCAGATGAAATTTTTGCCATTTGCATTAAACTTAAACTCCCCTCTTGCATACGAGCTCCACCAGAAGCACACACTAAAATTAAAGGTAATCCCTTTTTTCCAGCATATTCAATTAAACGAGTTATTTTTTCTCCAACTACTGATCCCATACTACCGCCCATAAATTGGAAATCCATAAAACCTATTGCTACCTTAAGACCATGTAAAAGTCCTGTACCTGTTTGAATAGCTTCGAGAAATCCTGTTATTTTTTGATATTCCTTAAGACGATCTTTATAAGGATCTTCTTCGGAATGAAATTCTATAGGATCCAGGGAATTTAGATTTTCATCCATGGCATGCCACGTTCCAGTATCTAGTAATAAGTCAATTCTATCTAAACTATTCATTTTTAAGTGTGAACCACAGTGTTCACAAATATTCATTTTACTTTTAAAAATTTTTTTTAAATTTGACCTATAACAATATTCACATTGAACCCATAAATGTCTATATTTTTTTAAATCTTTTATAATTACAGTACAATTTTTTTTTTCAGAAGATAAATTATCAGTATCTTCATAAAGATCATCTTCATCATCAGTATCTTCATAAAGATCATCTTCATCATCAGTATCTTCATAAAGATCATCTTCATCATCAGTATCTTCATAAAGATCATCTTCATCATCAGTATCTTCAAATGCTATATCAAATAAAGTATTAAAAAAAAAAAAACCAATCCATATTATAATATATTTATAAATTTGTGAATAAAGATAACGAGAAATGCAACGATCAATAAAATCTTTATGATTTTCTTTAGCTTTAATATTTAAAAAAATTAAAAATATTATGTCATTATAATATTTATTATAAGTCTTAGTTAGATTTATATTACCACTATCTAAATTATTATTTATATTATTTAATGAGTAACATTTACATTTGAATTTTTTGAATTTATTTTTTAGAAAATTTAATAATTTTAAATTAAATAAATTAAAAATTTTTTTTTTCATATTATATGTTAAATACATAAAAAATAAACGAGTAATTGAATCTATTAAAATATATTATATAAAAAATTAGGAGGAATATTTTGTCGCGCTTTATAGGACCACGTTTAAAAAAAATACGTTATCTTGGATTATTGCCAGGTCTCACAAACAAATGTTATAAAAAAAAAATTTTTTATAATAAAAAAAAATCTCAATACCGTCTTTGTTTAGAAGAAAAACAAAAATTACGATTTAATTATGGTCTTACAGACCATCAATTAAGAAAATATTTTAATATTGCGAAAAATTTTAAAGGTTCGACGGGTTATATTTTATTACAATTAATCGAAATGCGTTTAGATAATATAATTTATCAATTAAAAATAGCTAAAACTATTAATGAAGCTAGACAATTAATTAACCATAGACATATTTTAGTTAATAACTCTATAGTAAATATACCCAGTTTTCATTGTAAATATAGAGATATTGTTAAATTTAAGTTAATAGATAAAAAAAAACCCTTAAATTTATTAAATTTAAATAAAAATAAGGGGTTGATTTATAAAATATTAGATATTAAAGATAAAAAAAATACTTTAAAAATAAAAGAATTATTAATTGTAGAACACTATTCTCGTTAATTTTAAATTAATTAAATTACTGATAATTTCCTTCACAAATAGCTAAAAAAATTTTATTTATAATAAATTTTATTGAACTAAGGGAATTAATATTTATTGGGATTAAAATATCCCCATTAATATAAGGATAATCTTTAATATCAATTAAACAAATTGTTGGTATTTTTAAAATAATACATTCTTTAAGAGTCATGTATTCATCTTGTGGGTTAATAATTATTACAATATCGGGTAATTTTTTCATATATTTAATACCTTCTAAATATATATTTAAATTACGTAACTTTTTTTTTTTTTTTAAATAGTTTAATTTATAATAGTTTAATATTCTAAGTTTTTTTTCTGTTTGGGACCAATTGGTTAACATACCACCAATCCATTTTTTATTAATATAATGACATCTAGCGATTAATGAAGCACATGTTATTAATTCAGATATATATTTTTTTTTAGTACAAACAATTAAAAATTGTTTTTTTTTTTTAGCTGCATCAAAAACTAAATGACAAGCTTCTGATAAAAAACGAGCAGTTTTTAGAATATTTATAATATATAAATCGTGGTGTATTTTATAAAAAAAAGGTTCGTTTTTTAAATTCCATTTTTTTTTTTTTATAACATAACCTAAATGAACTCTTGCTTCAATCATATCTTTTAAATTTATGTTCCAATATTTCATTTTTAGTTTCCTTTCAATTTTAAATATACTTTAAATATATAATTATCAAACTTTTTAAGTTTAAATTTATATAGACGATACTCAGATTTGAACTGAGAAATAGAGGGTTTGCAGTCCATTGCTTTACCAATTAATTAAGCTATACCGCCCGTATTATTGTATTATTATTACATTACCCCTAAAGGAATTCGAATCCCCGTTGCCTCTTTTAAAAAGAGAAGTCTTTAAACCACTAGACGATAGGGGCATATATAATATTATATATTATATATACTATTAAAATAACAATGTCAAAAAAAAGTTTAATTCAAAAAGAAGAAAAAAAAAAAAAAATGGAATGCAAATATAAAAATATTCGTAAGTCATTAAAAAAAAAAAATAAAAGTACTTTTTTATTAAAAGAAAAAATGAAAATTAATATTGAATTTCAATTATTACCTAGAAATAGTTCATCTACGCGTCTTCGCCGACGCTGTTTTTTAACTGGTCGACCACGAGCAAATTTTAGATTTTTTAATTTATCGAGAATTATACTTTTTAAAATGGTTAATGCTTGTTTATTACCAGGAGTGACAAAACCAAATTGGTAAATAAATGTTAACTTTTTAATTTAATTAATAACGGAGACGGGATTTGAACCTGTGATTTCAAGGTTATGAGCCTTGCGAGCTTCCAGACTACTCTACTCCGCGAAAATATTTTAAAATAAAAATTTTTCATATATAATATAAATAATAAATATAATAAATATAAATAAACATATGCATCCAGTAGGAATCGAACCTGCGCATTCACCAATTATGAGTTGGGCGCTTTAACCACTCAGCCATGGATGCTAATATAACACATATAAATTAGTATAACACATAAACATAATAAACATATAAGGAGGAATTTTATGAAAAAATATAAAAGTCAATTTCATTTTTATTTTTTAGAATTAAAAGAAGTTTTTCGAGAAATAAAAAATTATCAATATTTATGGATTAATTTAAATTTTATAATAAATATAATTAATTTTTTATTAAATCCGGAGCGTTTTTTAAAGATTTTTAATATAAGAAATTTAACTATTTTAAATTCATTATTAGAATCAAAAGGAGAAAAAAAATGTTTAATACTTAAAATTAAAGGTTTAATTTTTTTAGTTTTATCATTTTTTTTTTTTCATATTAGTAATAAAAAATTAATTGAAAATAAAAATATATATTTAATAAAACTTCTTCCTTTATCTATAAAAGTTATTAAAAAAAATCAAAAGCCTCATTTCTATGTTTCCAATAAATTTAGTTTTTCTTTATTATCAAAAACTACTTCTTTAAAAGAAACTTTTAATAATTATAATAAACATAATAAATTAAATTCAGATTATATGTCTGAACTTAATTTAATTATAGAAAAAAATAATTTAAATAAGAATAAGTTTATAAAAAATGTTGAACTATCTTTTTTTAAACAATATGAAAATAAAGAAACTTTTAATATACTAAAAATAATTATTTATTTAAAAAATACTATATCAATTCAAAAAATCTTATCATATCCCGAAAAATATATATCTATAGATATATATATAATAAAAATTTTATCATATTTTTCAGAATTATTATCAAGAACTAAATATAAATTAAAATATAATAAAAAATCAGACTTTAAATATATAAAAATAACGTTTGATAACCCCTTAATTTACTTAATTTATAAAAAAAATATATTACATAATATTATTATAAATATAAATAAATTTAATAAACTCTGTCTCAAAAAATTAAAAATAATAAATTTAAGAATTA